CGACCAAAGTATTCACTGACGAAGCAAAAACCCTCTTGAAAGAAGCTATTCAGGAACAGTTGGAACGATTTGTCCTTCAGGAACAAGCATAAAAAACTTCAACACTTAAATTAAAATTTAAGTTTAACCATAAATTATTTAAATGAAACTAAAGTAGAGTGCAGTAATCTTTTAAACAATTAAACGAAGTATCTATAGTAAAAAAAAAATGGAAAGAAATTGCGTCCAATAGGATTTGAACCTATACCAAAGGTTTAGAAGACCTATGTCCTATCCATTAGACAATGGACGCGTTTCATTGCGAGTTTTTCTTTTCTATCTCTTATTCGGGAAAAAAAAGAAAATAATACATTAATAAATTATGAATTCTATATTTATTCACTTTATATATAGATAAGAGAATTAAAGAATCAAGAAATAGCGGGTAGCGGGAATCGAACCCGCATCGGCAGCTTGGAAGGCTAGTGGTTATAGTCGACGTCAATTCCGGATTTTGAACGTCTCTAATTCAAAACCGAACATGAAACTTTGGTTTCATTCGGCTCCTTTATGGAAGATGGATAAAGTCCATGATCTAAGTTGTGAAGGAAAAAAGCAAAAAAAATTTGATCCATAACATCTATGTCAGCTTTTCTATCTTGAATACATTCAAGACGGCTTGCTTTATAGATGACCCCCATAGAAGGGGAAGATTAGAAAAACCTTTCTAGTTAGTTCGTTCTCTATTTCGAGTGGCGAGAATCTTGAGGAAAAGTTTTTTTTCTACCGAGATAAAACAATATGTTGATGTCTATAGTAAACCAAAGTCATCATTTATAGCTATTTTGCTTCAAATTTCTCGCAAAAAGAGAAGATTTAGTTACGATTAGAAAAAAAAAATTTTCTTTATCCATGGATTCCTTACTCATACTTATTCAATTGGAAGTATTGATCCAATTCAATAACAATTCTGTTTCATAATTTCAGAATCCAATTTTCAAATTGAACTTTGGATAAAAATCATGAGAATGTGGATTTATCCTCGAATTTGTCATTGCGAGGTAAAGGGGGCTAAATCCTTTTTACGAAATAAAGTTTTTGATCGGAATACAAATAAAACCGAAGGACCCCTTAACTATAAAGGGGTTAATATAACGAATCTCACTTTTACCACTAAACTATACCCGCTACAATGTCATTATTGTATAGAAATGGATTTTTGTCGACCAAAAGGTAATCCCAAGGTTATTAGCAAAAATCATGAAATTTAGAGTCTTGATTTCTTTTGTCAGGTCACTTAGTTATTTTAATATTAAGAAAGGGCTTAGTTTAACGAGCTTTTGTTGGTGGACGGTTTTGGGCAAATTTTATGAATTAGTTCGAACTATCCATACCTCTATATCTATTCAAAAACAAAAATAAAGAAGAGTTTTTTTATTATGAAAACAAAGAGGCCCGGCTAGGTATTAACCCGGCCAGGCTATGGGGAATGAAAAAGATTGTAATCAGACGAGATTAAAGAAGTATTCTCTTTTTTTTGTTTATTAGAAAGATCTCGTTTAAGCACTTACTCTTACTTGATCGAAATAAAAAAAATATAAAATTCGGGGATTGCTGCTAAACCCTCTTTAGATTAATATAATAAAATAAAGAAGAAATGCTTTTTTCAATCCTTATCTAATACATTATATGTAGTGTAACATAGTACTTATTCTTTTTCAAAAGGAGAGATGGCTGAGTGGACTAAAGCGTCGGATTGCTAATCCGTTGTACGAGTCATTCGTACCGAGGGTTCGAATCCCTCTCTTTCCGTTTATATTGAATTTCTATTTTTGTTTTCTTTTCAATTTCACGGAAAGTCAACTTTAGTTGTTTTAGTTATTAGTTAAAGGAGTAAATCCAAAAAAGTCTATAAAAATATTAGTAAGAAAACAAAAGAAAAAAGCCTTATCCTATTTTTTATTCTATTCTTCCCGTCCCGGATTACGTCCTGGATCGTTAGATAGGAATCCGAAGATGAAGAGAGAAACAAAGAATATCACTACTGTGTAAACGAAGAGTTTGAGAGTAAGCATTACACAATCTCCAATATCATTTTTTTTGTAAAAAAGAGAATAGATTTGCCATTTTTATAACATATATCCTACTATCCTATTTTGATACTAAGTGGGTTCTAAAAAAAAAAAACGAATTTTCATAAATTCATCAGTACTAAAATTGTCTTTACTATCCAAAAAAAAAATAGCTAATTGTGGGGTAACTTACTCGAGTTTTTCAACTGAAATCGGGTCAGAATGAAGAAATGAGGTGTTCGCGCACCTATCTAAGAATTTCAGTGTTTGAACCAAGGATTCATTCTTCTAAGATAAGAATTATCTGATCTTATGTTCGAATAAATCATTCATTTTTTTAGGGCAGTATTAAATAGATCATCGAAAACTTACAGCAGCTTGCCAAACAAAGGCTAAGAGAAAAAATAAAAGAGGTATAACTGGCATAAGATCTACAATTGGATTTAAAAAAGCATAGGCCTCGGGTAATTTGGCAAATAAAAAATGAATCGAATAAAGGTCAGAATTAAGACAGATACCGCTCAAACTGAAGATATTAAGCATAACAAAAGGTTTTTTGTTCTTGGTTAGAGATAATTGCATTTTGATTGAGTTAAAGTAAAATAGACTTAAAAATCTTTCTTTTTCTTTAAACTCACCCAATCAAAAATCCTTCTATTTTCAATTCAAAATAGAAGAAATTCTACTTTCATACAATATCTTATATCTTAATTAAATTATATGTAATGATCAATCAATTTTTAGATAATTCTATCTCGACATGTGTTAAAATCTATCAAAATATATTCCATAGATATTTTATCTCGAATTGACGAACAACCCATACCAAGAGTAGTGTTTAGGAGTGAACAATAGAAATAGAAATGGGGCGTGGCCAAGTGGTAAGGCAACGGGTTTTGGTCCCGCTATGCGGAGGTTCGAATCCTTCCGTCCCAGATGTGTTATATCCGAATAAATTTTTTTTTGAATAAACCGCCATTTAGTTAAAATAAGAGAGTAATAGATTCTTGGATAAAGTGGGATTCTTCTTTAATTACTAATTTTTTTCCGAACCATATTTTCTTTTTTTACAAACTTAAGTGAGTTCAACTGACACATAGATATAGCTACATTTTTTGAGTCCAGTATAGTTAATTTAGATTGCAATAGTTTGAATAAAAAAAAATAAGTCATTTATAGTACACTCCTTTCGTTATAGGCCCGGCGACCTTTTCTATTCATACTGAAGGTAAGAAGGCCTTAGAAAACTTTCCCCTGGATCCTTTAATTGAAAGGCATGGATCGATTAATTAGTAATTCTCTAGAATGGAAAATAAGAACAAGTCAGTTTTCTTTGACTTTATACCTAGACTAGTTCACATAAAGTATCTCGGAAAAATAGATGTTTTTTTCTTTATGCTTTATCATCCCTCGTAATAAAAAGTATACAGTTTCAGTTCTTTAATCTGGTTGAATCTCATCATAAATAAAATAATTAATAAAAGATTAAGTAAATTCCATATATAACATATACCATATAACAGATGCTTATTTTTTGAATCCCCCCTTTTAAGCATTTCTATTTTTACTCTAATTCAATAATTCAAAAAATGAATTGATAATTATAAAGTTAGATAACAATTTGGGGAGGAGGGCATTTATACATTCTAGTCTCTTTATGTAAGGATTATAGAAAAATTACTTTTGTCGAAATAGGAAATTCAAGATTTTAACTGATTTCCTGTGAATTCTCGGCGGGAATTCATAAAAAAGAAGTTCTTGTTTTGAGTTTCTTTCTATTCTACATTTTTCTATATTAAGAATAAGAATATATCTTATACAAATACAATAAAATTAAAATAAATTTGGTATTTAAGTTTCATTCTTATTAAAAAAACATAGAGCAACTCTGTATACAAGGAAAATGGATTACGATATACCCAGTGTTGACCCAAACCAATGACTACTCATGATTCCATTTCTAAACTACAGGATGTTATGGTAAAACTTCGTTTGAAACGATGTGGTAGAAAGCAACGTGCGACTTGAAGGACATGATCTTATGTGGATTCTTACATCCGTCATTTTAGATATCAATGAAGGTGCCCTTGGCTCGACATCTTTTGTTCTGTTCTATATCGATTGTAATTAAAATCGAATAGTAGAAGATAATATGATGGAGCTCGAGTATAAAGTAAAGTATTAAGTTAGTTCTCAGGGGCAAGGATCTAGGGTTAGTGCCAATGAATACGTTGGAACAACTTCGTAAGTATAAGTATATCTTTAAGATATAAATTGAAAGGATCTAATTCGAACACGTTTCAAATCCACAAGTACTATTTTTTCGAATTTGTAAAACTCTTTTGATTCAAAGTGTAGAAAGTGGGAATTAACCATTCGAATGATTCCTTAATACACCGAATCATAAAAAGGGGTATGTTGCTGCCATTTTGAAATGATTAAGGATCACCGAAGTAATGTCTAAACCTAAGGATTCAAAGTAAAAAGAAAAGATCTTGGAACAAGGAAAGACTATTTTCAATTGTCTTAATAACGTTAATAACTAGAGAAGAAAAAAAATTATAAACGAGAGACAGAAAAAGATTAAAGACTACTCAATAAAGGAAATTCCTAAGAATGTTCTTTGAACTATTTGATAATTATCTAACTTGAGTTATGAGTACGAATGGCTTTTCTTTTTGGGGTAAAACGAAACAAAAAAAGGGCTTTCTTTTGATTCTATTCTATAATTTATTTGATTTTATGAATCTATTTGTAATTCAACTTCCATATATTCCATACTATAAAAGATAGAATTCAAATCATTTTTTCTCGAGCCGTACGAAGGGAAAACTTCTTATACGTTTCTAGGGGGGGGGGGTTCATCTACATCTATCCCAATGAGCCGTCTATCGAATTGTTGCAATTGATGTTCGATCTAGAAGAGAAGGAAGAGATCTTTGTAAAGTGGGTTTTTATGACCCGATAAAGAATCAAACCTATTTAAATGTTCCGGCTATTATCTATTTCCTTGAAAAAGGTGCTAAACCGACAGGAACTGTTCATGATATTTCAAAGAAGGCGGAAGTTTTTAGAGAACTTCTCCATAATCAACCGAAAACTAGAGTGTAGGGATGTCCCCTATCTTATTGATTTTTTCTAAGTTTTATTTACTTACCTTCTTACTCTATTCATAACCCATTTTTTTTTATAAAATAACGCGAGAACGACAAAAATACCCCTTTTTGATAGAAAAATGAAGATAGAATAGCTCAAAAATGTCAATCTAGAAATAGAATATTGCGATATTCCCTTTAATCATGTAGTGCCTATCCAACACAAGTCCTTCTGTTTTTCTTAGTTTTTTAGACTTGAATTTGTTGTCGTTTTTTATTAGATTTTTCACAGTATTTATCTTGACAACAGTGTATGGAACAAATATAATTAGATCGTGGATAAAAAAAAAAGATCTATTTATCTTCGTTCCATAGATTTTTTTATTCATTTAAAAGGTTGAATCAAAGATAACATAAGATAAGAGGTGCTTTATCCATTTTTACATTTAGCTAGAATTTGAATTTTTATGTGATTTGGTTTGATTTTACCGGGTTTCTGTTCAGTGACGTCTTGGTTCAAAAACGTTTTGTTTTCCGTTTTTTCTTAGTTCAATGTTGTGATTGTGTAATGAAATTTTTAATTTGGTTTTGACTAGATCTATAGACTCTAATTTTTTTCTTCGGGTTGCTAACTCAACGGTAGAGTACTCGGCTTTTAAGTGCGACTAGGATCTTTTCCATATTTCGATGAAGCAAAGGATTCATCCATACCATCGGTAGAGTTTGTACGACCACGACTGATCCTAAATGGGAATGACTGGAAAAAATAGCATGTCGTATCAATAGATAATTCTAAGAATATTTGATTTTGAAAAGCTCAGTGCTGATTGAAATTTTTAGAGCAAAACAAAAGGAATTTTCAGTTGGGTCAAGTGAATAAATGGATAGAGCCTTTTGGCTCCAATTTTAGGGAAACAAAAAGCCACGTGCTTATGTTCGTAATTTGAATCACTCCCCGATCTAATTATACGTTAAAAATATATTAGTGCCTGCTGCGGGAAAATATTCTCCCCATGAATGAATTATCCATTAAAATGAAAATCCTAACTATTCGCTATTCTCCCTGGAGATGGTTGTGGATAAGAAGCCGTATATTGATTGTTGATAAATAATAATTTTCCAAAATCAAAAGAGCGATTGAGTTTCAAAAATAAAGGATTTCAAACCATATTCTGATCCTCTAATGGATTTACTAGATGGAAAAGAGAGGATAGAGAGTCCGTTGATGAGTCATCTCTCCAAGGTGTTTATTCTTTAGATTCCTCTAATACCTTGTTTTGATTGTATCGCACTATGTATCATTTGATAATCACGAAATCCATTATTGTTCAAATTGAATTTCCATTTTTCATGGAGGAAGTTAAAGAATATTTCGAACTCGATAAGTCTCGTCAACGTGACTTTCTCTATCCGCTTATCTTTCAGGAGTATATTTATGCATTTGCTCATGATCATAGATCTACTTTGTTGGAAAATGTGGATGTGGATTATGACAAAAAATTGAGTTTCCTACTTCGGAAACGTTTAATTAATCAAATGTATCCACGGAATCGTTTGGTTATTTTTAGTAAAGGTTCTAACCAAAATGAATTTTTGGGGTACAACAAAAGTTTGTATTCTCAAATGCTATCAGATACTTTTTCAGTAATTATCGAATTTTTTTTTTCCCTACGAGTAGAAGCTTTTTTAGAAAGGAAAGAGCTAGTAAAATTTCAGAATTTACGCTCAATTCATTCCCTATTTCCTTTTTTAGAAGATCAATTTTTACATTTAACTTATGTGTCAGATATAGAAATACCCCCCCCCATCCATTTTGAAATAGTTGTGCAAACCCTACGCTACTGGGTTAAAGATGCTTCTTCTTTACATTTAGTACGCCTCTTTTTGTACAAGTATTATAGTTGGGATAGTTTTCTTACGGTAAAAAAATCAAGAAAAAGAAATCAAAGATTATTCTTGTTCCTCTATAATTATTATGTATGTGAATACGAATTCCTCCTGGGGTTTCTTCGTAACCAGTCTTTTCATTTACGATCAACATCTTTTGGAGTCCTTTTTGAGCGAATCTATTTCTATGGTAAAATAAAAAAAAAAATTGTAAAAATTGTTTATAATAATTTTCAAACCAAGCTAGGGCTGTTCAAGGACCCTTTCATACATTATGTTAGGTATCAAGGAAAAGCCCTTTTGGCATCAAAAGGGACGCCTCTTGTGATGAATCAATGGAAATATTACCTTATCAATTTTTGGCAATGCCATTTTTACGTGTGGGTTAACCCGGGAAGGATTCATAGAAACCAATTATCCAACCATCCCCTCGATTTTATGGGTTATTTGTCGAATCTGGGATTCAA